AGAACAGATTGTGGCACTCTCCGAGGTATTTCTCTAAGTCCCCGAAATGGGATGATAAGAGAAAGATTTTTTATCCAAACATTAATTGGTCGTGTATTAGCAGACGATGTATATATAGGCTCCCGATGCATTGCCATCCGAAATCAAGATATTGGTAGGGGACTTGTGAATCGATTCATAGCCTGTGGAGCGCAGCCAATATCTATTCGAACCCCCTTTACTTGCAAGAGTACATCTTGGATCTGTCGATTATGTTATGGTCGGAGTCCCACTCATGGCGACTTGGTCGAGTTGGGAGAAGCGGTAGGTATTATTGCGGGTCAATCTATCGGGGAACCAGGGACTCAACTAACATTAAGAACTTTTCATACTGGTGGAGTATTTACAGGCGGTACTGCAGAATACGTACGAGCCCCTTCTAATGGAAAAATCAAATTCAATCAGGATTTGCTTCATCCTACACGTACATGTCATGGTCATCCTGCTTTTCTATGTTATATAGCCCTATATGTAACTATTGAGGATCAAGATATTCTACATAATGTGACTATTCCACCAAAAAGTTTTCTTTTAGTTCAAAATGATCAATATGTAGAATCAGAACAAGTGATTGCGGAGATTCGCGCGGGAACATCCACCTTGAATTTGAAAGATAGGGTTCGAAAACATATTTATTCTGACTCAGAGGGAGAAATGCATTGGAGTACCGCGGTGTACCATGCACCCGACTATACATATGGTAATGTTCATCTCTTACCAAAAACAAGTCATTTATGGATAGTATCGGGGGTTCCGTACAGATCCAGTATGCTCTCTGTTTCGCTCCACAAGGATCAGGATCAAATGAATGTTCATTCTCTTTCTGCTGAAGGAAAATCCATTTCTAATTCTAATCTATTAGTTCCTAATGATCAAGCAAGATATAACACATTTTTGAGTTCAGAGCCCTTTGGTAAACACGGGGAGAGGATTCTTGATTATTTAGGACCTGGTCGAATCATACCCAACGGTCCTTGTAATCTCACATATACTGCCATTCTCCACGGGAATTCTGATTTCTTTTTCTTGTCAAAGAGGAGAAGAAATCGATTCATCATTCCATTCCAATATAATCAAGGACAAGAAAAAGAACTAATAACCCCCTCGGGTCTCTCGATTGAAATACCTATAAATGGGATTTTCCATAGAAATAGTATTCTTGCTTATTTCGACGATCCCCGATACAGAAGAAAGAGTTCGGGAATTACTAAATATGGGACTATCGAGGCGCGTTCGAGCGTAAAGAAAGAAGATTTGATTGAGTATCGAAGAATGCCAAAATACCAAACGAAAATAGATCAAATTTTTTGCATTCCCGAGGAAGTGCATATTTTACCCGGATCGTCTTCCGTAATGGTACGAAATAATAGTATTATTGGGGTAGATACAGAAATCACTTTCAAAACAAGAAGCCGAGTAGGCGGATTGGTCCAAGTAGAGAAAAAAACAAAAAAGATTGAACTGAAAATATTTTCTGGAGATATTTATTTTCCCGGAGAGACAGATAAGATCTCCTGGCAGAGCGGTATCTTGATACCACCCGGAAGGGAAAAAAAAAATTCAAAGGAATCAAAAAAAGTGAAAAATTGGAGCTATGTCGAACGGATTGCCCCTGCTAAGAAAAGGTATTTTGTTTTAGTTCGACCCGTAGTTAGGTATGAAATCGCGGATGGGATAAATTTCGCAACGCTTTTCCCTCAGGATCCGTTGCAGGAAAGGGATAATGTGCAACTTCGAGTTGTCAATTATATCCTTTGTGGAAATGGCAAACCTATTCGAGGAATTTCTCATACAAATATTCAATTAGTTCGAACTTGTTTAGTATTGAATTGGTGCCAAGAAAAAAAGGGTTCTTCTATGGAGGAGATTCATGCTTCCTTTGTTGAAATAAGGGTAAATGATCTGATTCAAGATTTCATCAGAATGGACTTAGTGAAATCCCCTATTTCGTATACCAGAAAAAGGAATGCTCCGGCAGAGTCCGAGTTGATCCTGGTTAATGGAGCAGATCGCACCAATCCTTTTTATTCCAAGGCAAGGATTCAACAATTGCTTACCCAACAGCAAGGAACTATTCGTACGTTGTTGAATCGAAATAAGGAATGTAAATCTTTGATAATTTTGTCATCATCTAATTGTTCTCGAATAGGCCCATTCGACGATTTCAAATATAAGAATCTAACAAAAAAATCAAATACAAATAAAGGGGATTCCGTACTTCCAATTAGGAATTCATTGGGTCCCTTAGGGGTTGTCCCTAAAATTGCGAATTTTTATTCATTTTACTATTTAATAACTCATAATCAGATCTTGATAAATAAATATTTGCTACTTGACAATCTAAAAGCGGATTTTCAAATACTTCAATATTTTTTAATGGATGAAAATGGGAGAATTTATAATCCTGATCCATGCAGTAACAGGATTTGGAATCCATTCAATTCGAATTGGTATTGTCTCCATCACGATTATTGTGACGAAAGATCAACAATAATTAGCCTTGGACAGTTTTTTTGTGAAAATCTATCTATATCTCAATATGGGACGCCTCTAAAATCTGGCCAGGTTCTGATTATTCATGTTGACTTTTTAGTAATAAGATCTGCTAAGCCCTATTTGGCTATTCCGGGAGCAACCGTTCATGGTCATTATGGAGAAATAATGTACGGAGGAGATCCTTTACTTACATTTCTATATGAAAAATCAAGATCTAGTGATATAACGCAGGGTCTTCCAAAAGTAGAACAAGTCTTAGAAGCGCGCTCGGTTGATTCAATATCACTGAACTTAGAAAAGAGGGTTGAGGGTTGGAACGAATCTATAACAAGAATTCTTGGGATTCCTTGGGGATTCTTGATTGGCGCTGAGCTAACCATATCGCAAAGTCGTATTTCTTTGGTTAATAAGATTCAAAGGGTTTATCGATCCCAGGGAGTGCAGATCCATAATAGGCATATAGAAATTATTGTACGTCAAATAACATCAAAAGTGTTGGTTTCAGAAGAGGGAATGTCTAATGTTTTTTCACCTGGCGAGCTAATTGGGTTGTTGCGTGCGGAACGAACAGGGCGTGCGTTGGAAGAAGCGGCCTGTTACCGAGCCGTCTTTTTGGGAATAACGAGGGCGTCCCTGAATACTCAAAGTTTCATATCCGAAGCGAGTTTTCAAGAAACTGCTCGAGTTTTAGCAAAGGCGGCTCTACGAGGTCGTATCGATTGGTTGAAGGGTCTGAAAGAAAATGTTGTTCTGGGGGGTATGATACCGGTTGGTACCGGATTCAAAGGATTAGTGCACCCTTCCAGCCAACACGGCGACATTTCGTTGGAAACGAAAACTAAGAATCTATTCGAAGGGGGTATGAGAGATATTTTGTTCTACCACAAAGATTTTTTTTCTTCTTGTATTCCAATTCCAAAGAATTTTCATGAGATAGATATATCAGAACAATAATTGACAGAATTTATTGATTCCTAAGAAGGGATTCATCCTTTTCATTTCACTTTCACTACCTACTCTTCTTATAAAAAAGAACTAAGGAATAGAAAGGAAGTCATCGCTCGGACCGTGTATCCATGTTAAATCTCCGGTAGAAGGTTCCTTCGGAACAATTTTTTATTTCAGGGTACCTCGTCTCTTAAACAAAAAGAGAAAGTGTGGGGAGAAATGACAAGAAGATATTGGAACATCCAATTAGAAGAGATGATCAAAGCAGGAGTGCATTTTGGTCATGGTACTAAGAAATGGAATCCTAGAATGGCACCTTACATATTGACAAAACGTAAGGGTAGGCATATTACCAATCTTACGAGAACTGCTCGTTTTTTATCAGAAGCTTGTGATTTACTTTTTGATGCATCAAGTAGGAGAAAACAATTCTTACTAGTTGGTACCAAAATCATAGCAACTGATTTAGTAGCATCGGCTGCAATAAGGGCGCGATGTCATTATGTTAATAAAAAATGGCTCGGTGGTATGTCAACGAATTGGTCCACTACGAAAACGAGACTTCAAAAGTTCAGGGACCTGAGAGCGGAACAAAAGAGGGGAAGATTCAACCGTCTTCCTAAAAGAGATGCAGCAATGTTGAAAAGACAATTATCTCACTTGCAAAGATATCTGGGTGGCATCAAATATATGACGGGGGTGCCTGATATTGTAATTATTCTTGATCAGCACGAAGAATATACCGCTCTTCGAGAATGTATCACTTTGGGAATTCCAACAATTTGTTTAATCGATACAAATTGTGACCCGGATCTCGCAGATCTTTCGATTCCCGCCAATGATGACGCTAGGGCGTCAATCCGATTCATTCTTAAAAAACTCATATCTGCAATTTGTGAGGGCCGTTCTAGCTATATAAGAAATTGTTGATTAATAATAAGATAAGTCAATTACTTCAGGAACTCCATGGATTTATGGAATTGGTTACAATTTCTGAATATAACAAAAGAGAAAAAAAGCGCCGGGAATAGTCTGTAATTTGTAATTACTAGGTATCCGAAATAAATAAGTGGGTGAGTCGAGAAAGAGATGGTTGAATCAAAATAATGGCTTTTTAAGTTCTATTTCTGTCAGAGGTCAATATGAATCTTCTACCATCTTCCGTCAACACACTAAAAGGGCTATATGATATATCCGGTGTCGAAGTAGGCCAGCATTTTTATTGGCAAATAGGGGGTTTCCAAGTACATGCCCAAGTACTTATCACTTCTTGGTTCGTAATGGCTATCTTACTAAGTTCCGCCACTATAGCCGTTCGAAATCCGCAAACCATTCCTACCGACGGTCAGAATTTCTTCGAATATGTCCTTGAATTCGTTCGAGACTTGAGTAAAACCCAAATTGGAGAAGAATATGGTCCTTGGGTTCCCTTTATTGGAACTATGTTCTTATTTATTTTTGTTTCTAACTGGTCGGGGGCTCTTTTACCTTGGAAAATCATACAATTACCTCATGGGGAGTTAGCCGCGCCCACCAATGATATAAATACTACGGTTGCTTTAGCTTTACCTACGTCAGTGGCATACTTCTATGCGGGTCTTACAAAAAAGGGATTGGGTTATTTTGGTAAATACATTCAACCCACTCCAATCCTTTTACCTATTAACATCCTAGAAGATTTCACAAAACCCTTATCGCTGAGTTTTCGACTTTTTGGGAATATATTGGCCGATGAATTGGTAGTTGTTGTTCTTGTTTCTTTAGTACCTTCAGTGGTTCCTATACCTGTCATGTTCCTTGGATTATTTACAAGTGGTATTCAAGCTCTTATTTTTGCAACTTTAGCCGCGGCTTATATAGGAGAATCCATGGAGGGTCATCATTGACTAGCTTTGCATTTTTTTTTTTTTTACGTTATCGCAATGCAATGTACGGATAATATATACAAATAGAATAGAGTATATACGATCTAGAACTAGAATAGTAGTCAAAAAAGGCAAAAAAATTATTTATTATTATTGAATAGTAAAAAAGGGAAAGGGATCTCAAAGAGTTTTTTCCTAGGATTCCCTTTTTTTTGACCGATTTCTGTCATATCCCTTCCAATGAATATTCTATTTTGATTTGTTCAGTCAATCACACTATGACGATTTATTATTTGTATTTTGTATTAAGAAGTCTTATCTTATCTAGTCCCGGCATGCTACTCTATTAAACAAAAAACGCGGTTTTACAGTCCCACTTCCTTTGAGTTTCAACGATTGGTCAAAATTCAAATGAATTGCGTGCAATTAGATATCAAATCTTTCTATTCTAGGGAATGATTCATACAAATTCATTTGTCTCTTTTCTCTTTGTAGTCATGCGGGATAATGATAAAGAAAAGTAAACGAATATGAACTTCATAAAAATAGGTTAGGGGGTCGAACTAAGTATATGGAATGGCTATAAACCAACTCTTATCTATCTTTAGAAAAAGGATAAAATCTCGTGGCCCGTGGAATAGAAGATCGAAATCTTTGGTTTACGTTATGGAAGAAACACGTGTATATGGGATAGTAGATAGTGACTAGTTATCTATATGAACGACCTATATCTCTTTTGTCCTTCCCCACACCATACCATGAATTTCGATGGGGATTCCAATAGAATAGAAAGTCCCTCTTTTTCGTTTGGGCCGAATGAATAAACAGACGAAAGCAGGCATATCGAATCAAAGAGAAAGGATGAAGAAATGAAAGAGGGCTTTCGGAATAAAGAAATGGAAGACCCAGAACCCTATGAATTGATAAAAAAACTCCACGGATAGGAATGAAAAATGAGATATCCAAGTTGTTCTGACGATTCCATATTATCATTACTTGAATTTTCACTCATAGGTCTTAGTTATTTCGACCGGCTCGATCTTACTTTAGGAGTGGAAGGAAGAATAAGTCATAATTCAATGGTTTATTGTATCATTAACCATTTCTTTCTTTTTTGCAAGGAACTTACCATGAATCCACTGATTGCTGCCGCTTCCGTTATTGCTGCTGGATTGGCCGTAGGGCTGGCTTCTATTGGACCTGGAGTTGGTCAAGGTACTGCTGCGGGACAAGCCGTCGAAGGTATCGCGAGACAACCCGAGGCAGAGGGTAAAATACGAGGTACTTTATTGCTCAGCCTGGCTTTTATGGAAGCTTTAACAATTTATGGACTGGTCGTGGCATTAGCACTTTTATTTGCAAATCCTTTTGTTTAGTTTCATCCTCGAAATAGAAATGGAAAATTCTTTTCTTTTTTTTTATCTCAGTCTTGGGTCTTGTCGCTTGCTTTTTCGAATTTTATCAAAATTGAACTCCTACAATTCATACCTTTCAATTATTCGTTGAGACAATACTCCGGGAAGGACTTATTTGAGGATGAGGAATTCAATTAGCGGATTCACTCGCCTTCTCCCCTTCTTAGTCCAAAGGAAACTCCTTTTTTTTGTTTTTAGGAAGTGCTGCTACAAATGAGGCATTTCGCAATGGACATAAGGCCTGGGACCTAATACTAAGCAAATTCAGTATTTTCTTATTGGGTTGGGAACTTGAATTGAAATAAGAAAGAAATAGGAATTTCCATAACTCCTATATTCTATATTGAATACTGAGAAATGAAATCGAAATAAGTCAATAAAAAAATCAAATAAACAAAAAAAAAATGGGGGGCAAAGTACTATAAGCTCTGGTCAAGTAGTACTATCTATAAGAGGAGATCATATGAAAAATGTAACCGATTCTTTCGTTTCCTTGGGTCACTGGTCATCCGCCGGGAGTTTCGGATTTAATACCGATATTTTAGCAACAAATCCAATAAATCTCAGTCTAGTACTTGGCGTATTGATCTTTTTTGGAAAGGGAGTGTGTGCGAGTTGTTTATTTCAATACAAGGCTGGATTCAACCAGCTGCACTTTTTTTTTTTTTCTTTAGAACTTGAAAATAAAGGTGTACTATCTGGCGAATTACTTCTGAATTAATTCGTAAATCATATGT